AACCACGATTATATGACCAATCATATATGACATTTTGAAAATTATCGGTAACAATTTTATTAGTAACACTTTTTTCAAATAAATTTAATAAATTCAAATTTTGTAAATCTGAATAAACAGGTTTGTAAAAAAAAGATGCTATAAATATTCCAAAAAAGGTTAGAATCACTGAAAAAGTTGCGTTTGTCAAAAATTCATACCAATCCACAAAATTTTTTTCATTTTTATGTAAAAGGTCTATAAACGGAATTAACAATTTTGATAATATATCCCAACCTATTCCGTTTTGGCTGAAAGAAATTCCTATGGCCCCAACGAATAAAGTAAAGAGGACTAAAATAAACATAGAAAATTGCATAGTATTGTCCGATTCATGAGGATATAAACAAGTAGTTTTTTTAGTACCAAAATGGGTAATATCAAAAAAAAGACGTGTTATGTTTTTAACATTTTGATTAATTCGATGTGGATATGTCTTCCGGATAAAAAAAGAAGTCATTTCATTATTATTCATTCTTAATCGAACTAATAAACAATTTTTATTTTTTAATTTTTGTTTTACTTCTTTTTTCCCCCATAAAGATATTGAATAGAATGAACGATTTTTTTTTCCATTGAAATTTAGAAAATGGACGTTTAAATATCCTTCAAAAACAAGTAAATAGATCCGAAACATATAAAATGCGGTTAATCCTGCTGTGGAACACGCTATTATTGCGAAAATTGGTGAATACAACCAACTATCATTAAGAATCTCATCCTTAGACCAAAAACAGGCAAAAGGTGGAATACCACAAAGAGAAAGTGTACCCACTAAAAAAGCAGTTTTTGTAATTGGTACGTGTTTTGTTAAACCACCCATAAGAACCATATTTTGACTTTTAGCTGGAGAATATCCGACAACAGCTTCCATTGAATGAATAATGGATCCAGATCCTAAAAACAACAATGCTTTTGAATAAGCATGAGTAATCAAATGAAATAAAGCGGCTCGATAGGATCCCATACCTAAAGCTAACATCATATAACCCAATTGAGACATTGTTGAATAGGCCAAATTTTTCTTAATATCTTTTTGAGCAATAGCTAAAGTAGCTCCTAATACTACTGTTATTATACCTATAAAAGCTATTCCATTCAGTATTGCGGGTAGAACTATGAAAAGAGGAAGAAGCCGAGCTACAAGAAAAATTCCCGCTGCTACCATAGTAGCCGCATGTATAAGGGCGGAAATAGGAGTAGGTCCTTCCATAGCATCAGGTAGCCACACATGAAGAGGAAATTGGGCGGATTTTGCGACTGAGCCGCAAAATAGCAAGAAGGCAAACAAAGTAACAAAAAAAACATTAATCTCATTTTTATAAATCAAGTTATTTATTATTTGAAACAAATCCCTAAATTCCAAACTACCGGTTATCCAATAAAGACCTAAAATTCCCAATAATAAACCAAAATCCCCTACACGATTAGTTACAAATGCTTTTTGACAAGCATTTGCCGCTATAGGACGTGTGAACCAAAAGCCTATTAATAAATAAGAACACATTCCAACCAATTCCCAAAAAACATAAATTTGTATCAAATTCGAACTAGTAACTAATCCCAGCATTGAAACATTAAAAAGAATCATATAAGCAAAAAATCTCAAATATCCTTGATCGTGAGACATATAATTATCACTATAAATAAGAACCAGAATGCCAACAGTAGTAATTAATATTGACATAATAGACGTAAGTGAATCGATGAAGTACCCAAACTCTAAAGAAAGATCATTATTTATGGTCCAAGACCATACATATTGATAAATAGAACTATTATTGACTTGATGAATAGACAGATCAACCGAAAAAATCATAACTAGAATTAACAAGAAAATACTAGGAAAAGCCCACACACGACGCAGATTTTTGGTTGCCGTCGGAAAAAGTAGAAGTCCCACTCCTATTAACATAGGGACTGGAAATGGAATAAAAGGTATAATCCATGAACATTGATATGTATATTCCATACAATAAACAAAAAAATTCGGATTCTAATGAATTTTGTTTCTTATTCGTTGATTTTTATCTCTTTTGTAAAGAAGTGGTTCGGTTAATAAAAAAAAATAAACATAGAATTTAAATAGAATGATCTATTATTAATTATTTTGAATCTTTGTAAAATATTTGGAATATTACAAAGTATAAACTCAAAATGGAGCGATAACTAAATTCCTAGTGAAAAATAAATTTTTTTAATTCGAATTTTATGGATAGAGTTGGGATAAAATAATTAATTACACCAAAACTAAGAACATTTTTTTGTTTTGATATGAATGATGAATTAAAAAAAAATGCATATGACTCAATAATAATTTTTTTTTTTCAAAAAAACCATTGGTTCTTTTTTTCTTTTTTAACAAATTTCGTTTAGTATTTTTAAGCATTTTCTATTACAATAAAAAATATCGATGTTTGGAAAAATTTTAAAAAAGGGTTATAATATTCAATGTTTTACTTTTATTTTAATAGGAAACATAAAATGGGAATTAAGATAGATAAGCTATATGGCTAATTAAAGATAAATTCCTTTTCATTTACGAAAAAAATGTCTTTCACATAGAACTATATAACAATGAAAAACTATACAAATTATATGGCAGTTCCAAAAAAGCGCACTTCTATATCAAAAAAACTTATTCGGAACACTTTATGGAAAAAGAAAGGATATTGGACAAGATTGAAAGCTTTTTCATTAGCGCAATCTATTTTTACGGGGAATTCAAAAAGCTTTTTTTGTAACAAATACAAACGTTAAAATAATTGGAATTAACAGGATTCAATGAATATTCTTAAAAAAAAAAATACTAATATAAATTTAATATCTAATATAGTATTAATTTAAGTATAGTATTAATTTACCATATTTACATTATATATACTAATAAAAAAATCCTTTGAATTTTGTGTTCCATTTTATATATATTATATATATAGAAGTGCGCTTTTTTTATTTTCGACTGAAAATGAAAAAATGAAAATACATTTCTTTATATTCAGAAAATGAAATAAATAAAAAAAAAGAGTCATTTAACATAAACAGAATAATTGGATTATAATTTTTTATTTATAATATAATTTTTTTTTACATTTATAAGATTTCAGAATAAAAAAATAAATTTATAATAAGAATATAGAATAATAAGAAAAGTATTAAAATATATATTTCTAATATATTTTCTAATAAAATTCTTTAAATTCTTTAATTGATTCTTTGAATCTCGACAATTGACTAAAAATTAATTATTATGATTTTGAGTAAGCCGCTATGGTGAAATTGGTAGACACGCTGCTCTTAGGAAGCAGTGCTAGAGCATCTCGGTTCGAGTCCGAGTAGCGGCATGACATCTTATCTTTTTTTAAAATAGGTCCTATAATGAACTCAATTCTTATTTCTATTCCGAGTATTTAGATTTTCTCATTATATATGATGGTATTTTCAACTTTAGAGCATATATTAACTCATATATCGTTTTCGGTCGTATCCATTTTAATTTCAATTCATTTGATCACTTTATTATTAGTCAATGAAATCATAGGATTATATGATTCGTACAAAAAAGGCATGATAATAACCTTTTTTTGTATAACAGGATTGTTAGTTACTCGTTGGGCTTTTTCGGGCCATTTACCGTTTAGTGATTTATATGAGTCATTAATATTTCTTTCATGGACTTTTTCCATTTTTTATATGGTTCTTTGCTTCAAAAAACATAAAAACTACTATTTAAATACAATAATTGCACCAAGTGTTATTTTTACCCAAGTCTTTGCTACTTCGGGTCTTTTAAGAAAAATGAACGAATCCATAATATTAGTACCTGCTTTACAGTCCTATTGGTTAATGATGCACGTAAGTATGATGATATTGGGTTATGCAACTCTTTTATGTGGATCATTATTAGCAGTGGCTATTTTAGTCATTACATTCCAAGAACTCCTTGGTAAAAGCAAGAATTTCTTTTTTTTAATAAATGAATCATTTTCTTTTGCCGAAATTAAATACATGAATATAAGTGAAAAAAATAATGTTTTACAAAAAACTTCTTTTTCGTTTTATAGAAATTATTATAGATCTCAATTTATTCAACAATTGGATCGTTGGGGTTACCGTACTATTAGTCTAGGTTTTATCTTTTTAACGATAGGTATTATTTCAGGAGCAGTATGGGCTAATGAGGCATGGGGATCGTATTGGAATTGGGATCCAAAGGAAACTTGGGCTTTTATTACTTGGACTATATTCGCGATTTATTTACATACTAGAAAAAAAAAAAAATTAGAATATATAAACTGTTCAATAGTGGCTTCTATGGGTTTTTTTATAATTTGGGTATGTTATTTAGGGATAAATCTTTTAGGAATAGGACTACATAGTTATGGTTCATTTATATCTAATTGAATTGAAAGTGAAGAAACAACTTTACAAATAGAAATACAGAAAACAAAAAAAAATATAAGAAATATATATATAATAACTAACAAAGAAAAATTCCAATAAATGATAGAGAACCCTTTAAATCAAGTAATGCGGTATTGATTCAAGGGGTTCTCACAAACAACAAACATATTCCATTTTAATTCAAATTCATTTTTTTTTTTAATACATAAATTAATACATAATTAATACAATACAAATATATATCTATATATATTTGTATTGTACATAGGATTTCGTTCTTTTCTTCTTTTTAGAATTGTTTCATTTATTTGTGAAAACTATCTATAAAAAATTCAATAGAATAGCTTCAACCTTGTCAGTCGAAAATGAAAAAATAAAATCTGGATAAATACCAATACTTATAACGGGTATAAGGATAGAAATTGAAATAAATAATTCTCGCGGCCCCGAATCAAAAAAAAAAGAATTTGGTGTATTAAAAATCTTGTATCCATAGAACATTTGACGTAATATAGATAATGAATAAATAGGAGTTAATATCATTCCAATTGCTGTTACAAAAGTGATTAGTATTTTTGTGATTAAAAGAAATTTTTGGCTGGTAATTATTCCTAATAAGACTATCAATTCTGCAACAAAACCACTCATGCCCGGCAATGCAAGAGAAGCCATCGATAAGATAGTGAAAACTGTGAATATTTTTGGCATTGGGATAGCCATTCCACCCATTTCGTCGAGATAAAGAAGACGTAGTCTATCATAACTAGTTCCCGCTAAGAAAAAAAGCGCAGCGCCAATAAATCCATGAGAGATTATTTGTAAAATAGCCCCGTTGAGACCTGTATCGCTTATAGAGCCAATTCCTAAAATTAAGAAACCCATATGAGATACCGAAGAATAAGCTATTCTTTTTTTTAAATTACGTTGACCAAGAGATGTTGAAGCTGCATAGATTATTTGAATTGAACCTAATAGCATTAACCAGGGACAAAATATAGAATGAGCGTGAGATAATAATTCCATATTGATTCGAACCAACCCATATGCTCCCATTTTTAATAATATTCCGGCTAAAAGCATACAAGTGCTATAATGTGCCTCTCCGTGGGTGTCAGGTAACCACGTATGTAAAGGTATAATAGGTGATTTGACAGCAAAAGCAATAAGAAATCCCATATAAAATATTATTTCTAGCGATATGGGATATGATTGATTAGTTAATAATTCAAAATTTAATGTTGGTTCATTCGAACTATATAAACCCATACCCAGAATTCCCAGTAATAAAAAAACGGAACTTCCCGCAGTGTACAAAATAAACTTTGTAGCTGAATACAAACGTTTTTTTCCACCCCACATGGATAAAAGTAGATAAACGGGAATTAATTCTAATTCCCACATGATGAAAAAAAGTAAAATGTCTCGAGAAGAAAATGTTCCTATTTGACCACTATACATTGCTAACATCAGGAAATAAAATAATTGGGATTCTCGAGTAACCGGCTGAGCTGCTAACGTAGCTAAAGTAGTAATGAATCCTGTCAATAAAATGGGTCCTATAGAGAGTCCATCTATTCCGAATCTCCAGTAAAAGTCAAAAAAATGGATCCATTTATAATTTTCTGTCAATTGAATTAGTGGATCATCCAATTCGAAATGATAACAAAATGCATAGGCTGTTAGAAGGAGATCAATTAAACATATACAAATAGTATACCACTTAACTACCTTATTTCCTTTATGAGGAAATAAGAAAATTAAGGAACCCCCCGCTATCGGCAAAACTACAATTATTGTTAACCAAGGAAAATAATTCGTGATAAAAATAAGATATACTTAGACTAGAAAACCGGCGCTCAAAATACAAATACAAAAGATTTGTTTTTGTATTTTGAGCGCCAGTTTTTACCAGTAAAAAAAAAGTACTTGTGTGTGTGGTTCTTTTTGAAACGTATCAATAAGCTAGACCCATGCTTCGAGTTGTTTCATGCCATAAATAAACTCTAACACTTAAGAAATCCGTCGGACAGGCGGATTCACACCTCTTACAACCAACACAGTCCTCTGTTCTTGGGGCAGAAGCAATTTGTTTAGCTTTACATCCATCCCAAGGTATCATTTCTAAAACATCTGTGGGGCAGGCTCGGACACATTGAGTACATCCTATACATGTATCATAAATCTTTACTGAATGTGACATTGGATCGTAATCCTTGAACATCAAAAATTCACCATTTTCGATCTAGTAAAGTCGTAAACAAATTATAATTATATATAACTTATATATAGTACATATATATAGTTATATATATTCCACCAGATGAATCAATGATTTATTAGAATTTTGCTAATCAAAATCGACTTATAGATTAATAAAAAATAACATAATAGAACCAAGATACTTTGATTTCTTATGTTTTGTTTTTGCAAACATGATCATAAGTTATATATCATATATCTCAATTTGAATTGATTAATAGTACACACATTATTATAAATTCTCCTTTTTTATGAGTAATACTATTTATTCAACAAATTCGATTGATTGATACGAGTTGATTTTCTATTACGATAAATGGAGGAAACAATAGCCAGTCCGATAGCTGCTTCAGCGGCTGCAACAGCTATAACAAAAATTGAAAAAATATTTCCTTTTAATTGGCGACTATCAAAAAAATCAGAAAAGGTTACGAGATTTATATTAACTGCATTAAGTATAAGTTCAAGACACATAAGGGCTCTAACCATATTTCGACTTGTGATCAACCCATAGATACCTATAGAAAATAAATAAGCACTCAAAACAAGTGCATGCTCAAATATCATTGACCAACTCCTTATCAATTTTTATTCATTTCAATATGAACGAGAATTCAACGGATTTTATTGACTAAAGAATAGAATAAGTCTACTCTAAAAAAAGATAATATATTGACAATAAAAAACAATTTTCTACATAAATACTATTTTACGTTCCCATAGAATTCAACAAAAATAAATGTGATAAAATCTAACAAAATTTCATTTTTATTTATATTGGTAGTTCTTCAAATTTCTTATTGGCGAGCCACAACAATTGCACCTATCAAAGCAACTAAAAGAATTATTGAAATGAGTTCAAATGGAAGAAAAAAATCTGTTGATAAATGAATTCCAATTTGTTGACTAGTACTTATCAAATCTTGCTCTATAATCTGATTTGGTCTTGTAGTCCAAATAATTCCATGCCATGATGTATCTAGAATAGTAGTTATTAGTGAAACAAAAATACTTGTACAAACCATCAAAGTAATTACGTCCCCAACAGTCCAAAGATGAAAATCTTGGTAATATTCTGAACCATTCATGAACATCACAGCAAATATGATTAAAACATTTATAGCGCCCACGTAAATAAGTAGCTGTGATGCAGCTACAAAATGGGAGTTTGATAAAATATAGAATAAAGATATACAAACAAGAACCAGTCCCAAAGAAAAAGCAGAAAAAATTGGATTCGTAAATAATACTACTCCTAGACTTCCTAATATAAGACCGGATCCCAAAAAGACTAAAAGAAAATCATGTAACGGTTCAGGCAAATCCATTATATGTAAAATAAGAGATAAATAAATCGAATTTTCATGACCTTATTGATATGACCAGGAAAAAAATTATCTATGAAATACTTAAATTCTCTCCACATTGAATTTAACCAAATCTTAAGATAAGAAAAGATTCTAAGATAAAAAATGTGAATTGCTATAGGTACAGTTATTATTGAGTCAATATCATTTCATTCTTTTCTTTATGTGAAAGAGTAATTTCAAACTAGAAAATTGAAATTCAAAAAATGAAAGAAGTATATGGATAATATATGATTTGATTTATATTCTATAATAAATAATCTATAATAAATAATAAATAATCTATAATAAATAATTTTCGTTTTCAGAAGAATTTTATTTAATTATCAATAATTTAAAATTTTATTGGAATCGTTCGAATTGTATAATCATCAATTACTGACACTGGTAAACGGCCCAAAGCAATTTGATTATAATTCAATTCGTGGCGATCATAAGTTGAAAGTTCATATTCTTCAGTCATTGATAAACAATTTGTTGGACAATACTCAATACAATTACCACAAAATATACAGATTCCGAAATCAATACTGTAATTAAGCAATCGTTTCTTTCGAATATCGGTTTCTAGTTTCCAATCAACAACAGGTAGATCTATGGGACATACACGAACACATACTTCACAAGCAATGCATTTATCAAATTCAAAATGTATTCGACCACGGAAACGTTCTGATGTGATTATTTTTTCATATGGATATTGAATAGTTACAGGTAAACGATTTGCATGAGATAAGGTAATCATGAAACCTTGACCAATGTACCTTGCAGCTCGGACTGTTTGTTGACCATAATTTATGAATCCAGTTACCATAAGGAACATATCGTGAATATCTCTGAATATTTTTTTCTTTCTCTTGTTTGATACAAATTTTTAATTTTGAATATAGAAGATCCTTTTTTTTATAGTGAAAACAGTTGAGACGAAGTTGTTAATAATAAATTACCAAGAGAAATCGGTAAAAGAAATTTCCACCCAAGATTTAATAATTGATCTATTCTTAGCCTAGGCAAAGTCCATCTTGTTGTGATAGAAACAAATAAAAATAAAAAAGTTTTAGCTAGGGTAATAAAGATACCAATTATCGTTACAAAAACCCCATATGCTTTATTTATTTCAAAAAATTCAGAAACGAATATGTACGGAATAGAGATATTTGAACCACCCAAGTAAAGAACTGTTACAAATAAGGAAGAAATTAATAGGTTTAAATAGGAAGCAATGTAAAATAAACCAAATTTGATACCTGAATATTCGGTTTGATAACCTGCTACTAATTCTTCTTCCGCTTCTGGTAAATCAAAAGGTAATCTTTCACATTCTGCTAGCGAAGAAATTATAAAAACGATGAAACCCATAGGTTGACGCCACAAATTCCATCCCCAAAAACCATACTTTGATTGAGCATCAATTATGTCAACTGTACTTAAACTGTTTGATAATCCTAGTCGGTGATAACATTACTGTTCCCATCTCTATTACAGAACCGTACATGAGATTTGCATCTCATACGGCTCCTTTTTAAAGCCTTAAAAAAATCTACGGACCGAGCCATTTTTTTATCGCTTGATATATTTCTAAGATATATAAGATTCAAGTTTATTGGACGGTTCTGAATTAGACCAATTGAATTCTGTCTGTCCTAATAAAAAAAATTTAATAAAGAAAAATACATTTTATTTAATAAATAAATAAAAAATACAAAAGGTACTTCTGAATTGATCTCACCCCTTAGCAAATCCAAAATTCAATTTGTTGAGTAATAACTAAATTCTTCCATAAAATACTCTTTTAGAATTATCAATAACTCCCTAATCGTTTTCGATTACGAAAAAGAATTACATGTTCGTTTTCAAAATTATGACATGAATTCTATCTCCACAAATATGGATATAAGACAAAAAAGAAAAAGGGGATCCCTTTATTTTCGTTCTTAACCTATTCTTTTTTTTATGTAAGTATGATAAAAAAGGGACTTAAGAAAAAAATAAAAGGATTATTTCGTTTCTGATAGTCATTTATTTAATTAGTGAATAGAAGGATACTCTGGATCGGAATTAGAGGGAGTACTGCTTTATTTTTTCTACCAACTTAAAGCCCCAATTAGTATTCTTTTTTCTATTATGCATAAATGTTCTTTTGGATATTTAAAAAAATATACGTTACTAATCCTTTGTGTATCTTGGTGTTTCTAACCATCCATTCATTTTTTTGAATCCCTTTTTTATGTTAATTTATGTTAATATATTTTATATATTAACATAAATTAACATAAAAAAGTTGGTCTTTTGTACCCGCTTCAAGACAGGATGACTAATCAACCAACCTTGGGATAAACGACCACTTCTACTTAAAATTGAATTCATTTTTGTCACTTAATTCTTATACATAGAAAATGAGACTCAATATTTTTACTGCAATTTTAAATCATCATACTTTCTATTAACTATCTATTAACTATAAGTAATATAGTATTCATAAGTTATATTCAATAGAAGCTGTTTTATTGCACTCATATAACTATCTGATTAAATTATTCAATCCGAATAATAATAAATAAATAATAAAAATAAATTGAATATATATATATATTCAATTTATTAAACTCCTTATACTATTAAAGTACTATAACGAAAGGAGTATAGCAATAGTATCGAACTAAAAATTTCTGTCTTAACGAATCGCACGTAGAGATATCGATAACACACATAGAGCTAATGGTATTTCATAACTAATCGATTGAGCAGCTGCTCGTAGACCACCCAAAAAGGAATATTTATTATTTGACCCATATCCGGACATAAGAAGTCCAATGGGAGCAATACTCGAAATAGCTATCCATAAAAAAACACCAATATTCAGATCAGATAAAACAAAATTATACCCAAAAGGCATTACCGAATAACTTATTATAATGGATATGACTGATATGGATGGTCCTATACTGAATAAATGAATATTTCCTCTAGATGGAATAAGATTCTCTTTGAAAAGTAATTTTGTTCCGTCTGCTAGAGCTTGAAGAACTCCAAAAGGACCGGTGTATTCAGGTCCAATACGCTGTTGTATGCCGGCGGATATTTCTCTTTCTAACCATACAATTGCTAGTACACTTATTGTAATTCCCAATACAAGAATAAAAATAGGGGAAAATACCCATATAATTCCATATACCTCTTGAAAGGATTCCAATCGGAAAAAAAAATGCATATCTTGTATTTCTGTTATATCAATTATCATTTCAACGATCAACTTCTCCCATAATAATATCTATGCTACCTAGTATTGTCATAATATCGGCCAATTTCATTCTTTTAACTAATTGAGGGAGAATTTGTAAATTGATAAAACCTGGTGGACGAATTTTCCATCTCCAAGGAAAACCATTTTGATCTCCTATTAGAAAAATTCCTAATTCTCCCTTGGGAGCCTCAATTCTTACATAAAGTTCTTGTTTTGGCAATTCAAAAGTCGGAGACGGTTTTTTACTAATAAATCGATACTCAAAATCATTCCATTCTGGCTCTTTTTCTCTATCAAAGGAACGGATTTCCAAATTTTCATATGGCCCACCAGGAATTCCTTCCAAAGCCTGTTGAATAATTTTTATGGATTCCATCATTTCACCAATTCGAACTAAATAACGAGCTAATGAATCTCCTTCTTTTTGCCATTGAACTTCCCAATCAAATTCTTCGTAACATTCATAATTATCAATTTTACGTAAATCCCATTGTATTCCGGAAGCCCGAAGCATCGGTCCCGATAAACCCCAATTTATTACTTCCTTTCCATCAACAACCCCTACCCCTTCAACCCGTTCTAAAAAAATAGGATTTCGGGTAATAAGTTTTTGATATTCAGCAATCCTTGTTAAAAAATAATCGCAGAAATCAAAACATTTATCTATCCAACCATAAGGTAGATCAGTCGCTACCCCCCCAATACGAAAAAAATTATGCATCATTCTCATACCCGTTGCAGCTTCAAATAGATCATAAATTAATTCTCTTTCTCGGAAAATATAGAAGAAGGGGGTTTGTGCACCAATATCTGCCATAAAAGGTCCTAGCCATAGTAGGTGAGAAGCTATACGACTCAACTCCAACATAATTACTCGAATATAGCTGGCTCTTTTAGGTACTTGAATATTTCCCAATTGTTCGGGTCCGTTTACAGTTATTGCTTCTGTGAACATAGTAGCTAAATAATCCCAACGTGTTACATAAGGCAGATATTGTATAATTGTTCGATTTTCCGCTATTTTTTCCATTCCTCTGTGTAAATAACCCAATATTGGTTCACAATCAATAACATCTTCACCATCTAGAGTAACAATAAGTCGAAGAACACCATGCATTGATGGGTGGTGAGGGCCCATATTAACTATCATGAAGTCCTTTCTTGTAGTTAAGATATTCATCGGTTTTTCCTCGATTCATTCTTATATGAATCGCTTAAAAAAAAGTTCATCAAAATTCAAGATCTAATAAATCGAATAATTGAGAATTACTCTTCAATTTAACGAATTTTGGACTCCCGAATATCAAACTGATTTATTAATTTTTTATAACGTATTCTATCTTTCTTTGACAAATAAGACAGTAATCGTTGCCGTTTTCCCAGAATTTTACGTAAACCTCTTTGAGATAAATAGTCTTTTCGGTGCAATTCAAAATGTGAAGTAAGTCTTCGTATTCTATTGGTAAAATTGAATACTTGAAATTCAACCGATCCCGGGTTTTTTTCTTTTTTTTCTTGTGAAATAACAGGTATAAATGCATTTTTTACCATAAAAAATTGAAAGTTTTTCCCCTCTCCTTGCTTTTTATAGATAGTTTTATTGATCAGTAATAATAATTCCACTAATTTTGAATTTTGTATATAAATCTGAATTTCCTTAAGAATTTTTTTTTACAATCAAATTCATTCTTATTAATTTAATCAATCCAATTTAAATCGAATTTAAATACATATAAAAAAGACTATTTTTATGGATTCACCACAAAAAAATTGTATACTTAAAAAAAAAAATAAAAGAGGATTGATTTCGTTGATTTTTTTGATCTAATGGATACTTCATTTAATTTATATCAATGCCACAATGCATGTCTGTATTTATGTTATGGATATACCATATATATGAAGACAAATTTCGATTAACGAATTTTCAATCGAGGATACATATGTATTCTTACTATACTGAAACGGCTTCCATTATGGGTATAAAACCAATAGCGATTTATACAAGCCAAATCTTCTAATCGATAATTTGGCCAAAGAAAAATTTTGAAATTCATTAGTTTTTTTTTCTCTTTCTCAAGATATATATAGTTTTTAGTCAAAACTTGAAAACAATTATGGACTTTATTTTCATTATAAAATATTGTGTTTCTATGTATACTATTTAGATTACTTGGATTTAAACAAATTAAAATTCTCAATTCTCTACGACGTCTAGCGGATAAAATAGTTTCAGGAACAAGTAAATCAAAATTCTTTTTTTCTGTTACCTTTTGATCTCTTGTTCTTGTAATGTATTTATCCACATTTTTCTTATTAACATTACTTTTTTCTGAGTATTTTTGATAAGTTTTTCGTTTATTCTTATGAATTAATGAAAGACTCACGGTTTGATACATAAGAAATTGTTTATTGTTTTTTTTAGACAAACGAACTGGTTCTATAACAAATATTTCTTTTTTCATAAATTTTTTATTTTTTCTTAAGCCTTGAAGAATGAAATTCTTCTGATTTTGAATCATCATAATATCTAGACCTAGCTCTCCTCTTTGAATAGAGGCTATAGTAATTTCTCTTAAATTTTTCAATCTAATCAGGAGACAATAGACTTTGACATTTTTAAATATTCTTTGACCTAAGAAATTCTTCCAATTCAAATGTAAAATCAAAAAATTTCTTAGTAAGAAATTTAGTTCGACCTCCATCTTGTTCTTGTCTTTGTTTTTCTTTATACCTTTAATATTCTTTTCATTGTCTGATCCTACAAAATCTTTTTCTTGGTTTGAAAGAGGTATTTCAAAATTTATTTGATCGGCATATAATGCTTTTGCTCGATTTCGAGTTTCTAACTCCAATTCAACAGATTTCTTTTTTTTCGATGGTCCATAGATATCGATTATTTTTTTCTTTCTAGTAATGTTATCTTTATTTTCACTAATATTTTGATTTACATTAAAATGTAAAAAAAGTAATTTGATTGGTATGATCCATGGGTTATCCCTATATGCATTATAAAATATCACAAATTTTGAAAAGAACCAAAATTCCGGATTCGATATGGAACGATTTAGTATTTCTATATTGATTCCCGGCCAATCGAAATGTTTTCTATCCAGGTTTTTTTCCATATCTATAACAGTGTCTTCCGCTATATAATTCGTGATAAAACTATTACCTATTATATCAAATAATTCTTTTTTATGCGCGTTGTAATTAGAAGAATAAATTACTTTATTTTTATTTGCTTGAAATAGGGATTTATATCCATAAATATATGAGTCTTTCTTATCCGCATAATTGATAAAATTATAGGATAAAAGATCATATCTATATTGTTTTCTAATTTTTTTTTTTTTTAATGCACCTACTTGTTGTTCTTTGTAAAGAATTAATCGGTTTTTTTCATATGAATTATATTCGGTTAAATCTTTATTTTGAGCTACGCGACATTCCGTGATCTTATTTTTCCATTTTTGGGGTACTAACCTGGACCATCTGTTTTGGGATAAGTCATATTGATAATGATCCTTTAACCAATTTGTCCATTGATTTATTACAGAATTGGGAAAGTTCTTATGTTTTAATTTTGAATCAAATATTCCCTGTACTCCAAAAAAAGAATCCTTTATTTCATTTTTAAGAAAAAAAAAATTTTCATGATATTCAAAAAAAGATCTTAACTTATATATGTTAATAATTCGGGTTTGTAATAATTTTAAAAATACATAGGCTTGTGACAAAAAGGAGACATCATAAGAATTCTGTGAATTTATATTCTGAGTATTCAAATATTTGTGGATAATTGAAATAAAGCGAATTATATTTTGATTTGTTTTATCAGTTCTTTCTGCATTTGCTTCATTAGTGTAAATGAATTTTTTCAATTTTTTTTTTGTTGATTCAAGAAAAAGTTGTGTATTGCTTCTAGGAATACAAATGATATATAGAAAGATATCTATGTATATCCTTTTCATGAAAAATTTAAAAAAAGAATGTGATTTACGAGTAAATCGAACATTTCTTCTTCTTTGTAATATTTGCAAATTTTTGTTTTTTAATTCGATCCTTTTAATACCATAAGTAGTTTTGTTCGAATTCATATTTGTCTCTGAAATTACAAGCCCTCTTTTCTTTTTTTCTTTTTTCATTTTTTCGATTTTTTTAAAAACTGCTTTTCTTTTAGCATTCAGATCCTTTATTTTTTTTTGTTTCACTGAATAATTTGCCGAATTTATAGATTGAATTGGAATGGTTGCTTCGGAAATCATTGGACTGTTGTTAACGATTGTTGAATCTTTTTTGCTTTCGCTCAATTCATCTATTTTTTTTAATTTCAATTTAATAAATAGAAATTTTGAAAATTGTTTGATTTTTTTCGTTAGAAAAAAAATCCTTTTGAGAATACTTTTGATGATCCATTTTGCTTTTTCTTTTAAGATATTTAGAAACAATTTCAGTTTTTCATTTAAAGCTTTTAGAACTAGAAAAATGAAAAACTGAAATTGTTTCGTTTTTTTTTTTAGTTCTTTAAAAATAGGATTAAAAAATGAAAATCGATTTTTTGTAGAAGCAGAAAAGGGGAATTCGACTTCCGTTCCCCAAATTGTTAAAAAACAAAAGTTCTTTTTTTTCATCCCCCTTTTTTTCATTTGATCTTTTTTCCTTTCATTGGATTGTAGCTTAGATTTGTGCCAGGGTTTTAGACGAAAAGGAAATAATATCTTTATCTGAATACCGTCTGTTAGCCATTTTTGGGGAAATTCTCTTTCGGATAATTGAACGCCATTATACGTACATTTAATATATATTTCTCTTTTCCAATCCCTAAAATCTTCTGACCATTCGGGAAATTGAAAAAATAGTATACGAACAATATTTTTAATTATTATCAATGAAGGTAATATAATATATTTTCTAAGAATCGATTGGGTTATTAATAAAACACCCCTTATTACTTGAGCAAATATAATGCTATCCCAGGCTTCTGCTATTTCTATACGTTTTTTTTCCTCATTTTCTTTTTTTTTTTCGTCTTCTTTTTTCGAACTTTCTTTTGCTTTTTCTTCTGTATAATAAGAAATTTGAAATTCTGTCTTTTTTCGCATCCAACTTTTTAACAAAAAAAAGATTTTCATTAAATTGATACTATCAAACGAAAAGAATAAAGGTTTCTCAATTTTATCCAAAAAAAGAGGGGAATGCACACTTTTTTGAAAAAATTTCCAAGTAACTGTTTTACGCCTTTGAGCACGTATAGATCCTTTTATTATGTCTCGCCGAAAATCCGATTGTTGTGAATAACGTATTAAAGCCAATTCTTTTTTTTTTTTTTTAGTATTATTCGTATTTCCAGTATTCCTATAAGTATTGTTTTTCTTAAAAAATTTAGATTTATTTAAAATGACTACACGTTTGGCTTTTCTAGAAAGAATTTGATAACTCTCTGCTTCAATTTTTCCGCTCAGTTGTTCCAATTCGCTAATAATTTTGTATGACCATCGAGGAACTTTTTTACGGATTTCGTTTATTCTAATAAATTCTGTTCTATTTCGATTTACTATTGTTTTATCCTTCAAATCAGTTCGAATTGCATCGAATAATATTTGGATTATTCTTTTTTTTTCTTCTTCATCTTCAGAATCCATTTGTACTTGTTCATGTTCTGGAAATAAATAGAGTGCTTCAAAACTCAAGCTTGATACTGATTTTTGTAAAAATTTATGGATTGGATTCAAAAAAAAAAATGTAGTTACTAATGCTTTTCTATCAAATGTATTTTTTTTCTCCTCCAATTCTTGATAATTACTATTATTATTTTGATAAATATTATTATTATTAATAGAAAGAAGGATACCATGAATTTTATTTATCAAAATGTTCTTTTTTTTGTAAGTTTTTTCATCTTGGATTCGTCGACTAAAGGATCTGTTTATGTTTAAGAAAGGATCATAAATTTTAGTTAAGTATTTTGTCTTAGTTTCATCATTACACAGTCGAATTTTGTTTTCAAATATATCCAGAGAAAAAAATTCCTTATCTATAACTTTTGCCCTATTTAGAAATTCATTGCTCAGTTTCTTTCTTTTTTCTTCATTAGTATACTTCCAATAATTAGATAATTCATCATAGGAAATTTTATCTCTTCCCAAGAGATAAATTTTTTTTTCCACCATTTTGTGAAAAGTTG